CCAAAGGTTCTCTGAGTAAGAACCGTTTGATCATCACCACGTATTCAATTAATAGATTTAATGACTAAAAATTCGGAATTTTATTTGTCCATTGGTCAAAATAAACAAATAAACAGAAACCAAATTTTTAAGGAAGAAAACCCTTTCGATTTATAATGATAAAATCAATCTTTTTAATTTTTTTGAATCCAGTCGCGAGGTATAAATAGTAGGTATGAATCATAGTTCAAATATTTCTCGATCTATTCCATATATTCCGTGCTCCAGATAAAAAAATGAATATCCGACGAAGCAGAACTCATCTCTCTCAAGATGACAGACCCATTCTCTGTACTATCAATAGGATCAATTATAACAAGTCACACACTCATATTCCGGAAATACAGAAACAAAAGAATTTCACGGTCGAACTGCCAGAATAGACTAGAAATGAGAGTCCTAAGTAATTCATTTTGGATTGAAAAGCCAGGACTTCATGATTTTTATGGACCTAATTCATTGAAATTCCATCTAGTAAAACGGAAGAATTATAAATCTCCAAAATAATAGATAGGAATACCGCAAATAGAGCCATTGCGACCCCCATCAAAGGGGTAGTTCCCCACCCAGGAGCCACTTTCCCGTATTCTGAATTCAATGGTTTCAATAAACTCCCTGCATTAGTTCGTCTTGGACCAGATCTAGAACTATCCTCAACGGTTTGTGTAGCCATAAATCCTATTGCATTGGTTGAGATCGGTTGACTTTGTATACTATTCCGTTGTAAATAAAGGATCTTATCATAGATCCGTTATAGTTTTGAAATTTGATAATAATGGAAACAGCAACCTTAGTTGCCATCTTTATATCTGGTTTACTTGTAAGTTTTACCGGGTACGCCTTATATACCGCTTTTGGGCAACCCTCTCAACAACTACGAGATCCATTCGAGGAACACGGGGACTAAATGGAAGTAAAGTAATGAGCCTCCCAATATGGGAGGCTCATTACTTTACTTCCATTTAGATAAAGATAATGTAAGATAATGAAAAATCATTTCGCCTTTTTAGTCGGAACCTTAGGCGGCTCTCGAAAAAATATAGCGAAAAAAATTATTCCTAGAGTCGAGACTAAGAGGAATGTATAAACCAATGCTTCCATAAATTGATCGTGGTTTACAATTATAGCTTCCACACCTGTTCATTTGGGATCATCTCCCAGATTAAGAAAGGACAAGAGTCAAAAGTCAAAGAAAGGGCGGTGATTCAAATCAACATTTCTCTGGTACTCTATGTCAAAATGTCAAAGTGAAATAATAAAAATATAATAGAGGCAAAAGATACAAGAGCAGTATTGTATCAGACGACTTGTCTCTTTGTAGTTGGATCTCCAAGTTTTTGGAATGCTCCAAATTCCACTTGAGCATCCAAATCTGGGTCAATACCAGCAAAAACATCTCTGAACAAGGTTCTAGCACCATGCCAAATGTGTCCGAAAAAGAAGAGCAAAGCAAACGAAGCATGTCCAAAAGTGAACCAACCCCTTGGGCTGCTACGAAAAACACCATCCGATTTCAAAGTAGCACGATCTAATTCAAAAATTTCACCCAATTGAGCACGTCTAGCATATTTTTTCACAGTAGCAGGATCACTATAACTGACTCCATCGAGTTCGCCGCCATAGAACTCAACAGTTACTCCTACTTGTTCAACACTATACTTAGATTCCGCCCTTCTAAAGGGAACATCGGCTCTTACAATTCCGTCTCCGTCTACCAAAACTACTGGAAATGTTTCAAAAAAAGTAGGCATACGGCGTACAAAAAGCTCACGCCCTTCTTTATCTCTAAAGATAGGATGTCCTAACCATCCAACCGCTATTCCATCCCCATTGTCCATCGAGCCCGCTCTAAATAAACCTCCTTTTGCTGGATTATTGCCAATGTAATCATAAAAAGCTAATTTTTCTGGAATTTTAGACCAAGCTTCTGATAAACTCTGATTTTCATCTAGTCCGGCACCAACCCTTCGATATATTTCTTGCTGGAAGTATCCTTGATCCCATTGATAACGAGTGGGACCAAATAATTCGATTGGGGTAGTTGCGGAGCCATACCACATCGTTCCAGCAACAACAAAAGCTGCAAAAAAGACAGCAGCGATACTACTGGAAAGGACAGTTTCAATATTACCCATACGTAATCCTTTGTATAGGCGTTGGGGGGGGCGGACACTAAGATGGAATAGGCCCGCTAATATGCCCAATGTACCTGCTGCAATATGATGAGAAGCTATTCCTCCCGGAACAAAAGGATCAAAACCCTCCACCCCCCACGCAGGATTTACAGATTGGACTTTTCCGGTTAGTCCATAAGGATCAGATACCCATATTCCAGGACCATACAAGCCTGTTACATGAAATGCACCAAACCCAAAGCAAGCTAATCCTGAAAGAAATAAATGAATTCCAAAGATCTTGGGCAAATCCAAAGAAGGTTTTCCTGTACGTTCATCACAGAATATTTCTAGATCCCAATATACCCAATGCCAGATAGCCGCCAAGAAGCACAAACCAGAAAACACAATATGTGCCCCGGCCACACCCTCGTAACTCCAAATACCCGGATTCGTTATAGTCCCTCCTGTGATACTCCAGCCGCCCCACGAATTGGTTATTCCTAAACGAGTCATGAAGGGTATAACGAACATACCCTGTCTCCACATTGGATCAAGAACGGGGTCAGAGGGATCAAAAACGGCTAATTCGTATAGAGCCATTGAACCGGCCCAACCAGCAACGAGAGCTGTATGCATTATATGTACAGAAATCAACCGACCGGGATCATTCAATACGACGGTATGAACACGATACCAAGGCAAACCCATGGAAATACCCCTTTATCAAAGAAAAATAGACACTATGTAACTTTATCGCATTGGAAAAGACTATGCTATGGACCTCTCCCTTTCAGTGGATTACTTTGGAACAAGGGTTCATATTATTGAATATTGAATTCCATTTCTTTCGTTGGGAATAATGGAACAATTCTGTTCATAGGAACAAAGATAAGCAGATCTATTCTATACCCGATAAGTACCAATACGCAATGGGGGATTGGTCCCATTTTCTATGAGCGAATGCGTAGATACTTGTTCATCATTCGAAGAGCCCGACCCATTTGTAATAATTTTCCCTTATTAATTTCGTCTTACTATTTGGTAATATCCAGGGAAAAAAATATTACGTTTCCACATCAAAGTAAAATATAGTACTTAACCCCCTTTCTTTCAGTTGATGCCTATTGGTGTTCCAAAAGTACCTTTTCGGAGTCCTGGAGAGGAAGATGCAATTTGGGTTGACGTATAGTGCGACTTGTCAGACATATTGGGTCATATGGGATTTCCCCGTTCTCTCCCCCGATCGAGATACCCTCTGTTTCGCCCAAAAAAGATTGTTTGAACCATCAATAATTTGGAGCGTGAAATGCAATTAGATCCATTTTTGAGGGGGTCGAAATCAATATTAATATTCTCAATTATAAAAATTTATGGTTGGCTTGGTTGGACCAATCCAATAAAATGAAGTATCCAGGCTCCGTTCAGAAAATACCCAATTGGTAATATATGTATGATTACCACTTGTATCATAAGTGATTACTTGATAGCATATGGGCGATCTCAAACTGCCAATCAATGAAATAATATTATGACTACATCGCGTATTTGTTGTAAGAAAGGCACGAAATGAATTGAAAAAAGTAAAAGTGGTATTGGGAGCATTTGTCCTATATGTGCAAATTGAAATCGGGCAGATATTTACCCGGAGTAGAACATAAACCTAAAATAATTGAGGAGGCCCATTCAGGAACAAGAAAATTACATCGTAATTTGGATTCGATTTCGATGAAACAATCCATCAATGAGAGGTTAATTCGATAAGTTTAGTGGATTCTTTTATTTTTTACAGAGATTCGAGCAAAAAAAATCTTTCTTAAAAAAAAATAGAAGAAAAAGCCCCTTCATTAGGAGGTAGAAAAGTCCTACTATAAAAAAAGTAAAGGAGGGTAGAATCAATACAATACATTGATTCTTTTTTTTTTTGAACCGTATGCATCCAAAGGCGCGTGTACGGTTCCTAAGGGATAAAATTTTGTCCTAATCAACCGACTTCATCGAGAAAGATTACTTTTTTTAGGTCAAGAAGTTGATAGCGAGATCTCAAACCAACTTATTGGCCTGATGGTATATCTCAGTATAGAGGATGAGACCAGAGATCTTTATTTGTTTATAAACTCCCCCGGCGGGTGGGTAATACCCGGAGTCGCAATTTATGATACTATGCAATTTGTGCCACCAGATGTGCATACAATATGCATGGGATTAGCCGCTTCAATGGGATCTTTCATCCTGGTCGGAGGAGAAATTACGAAACGTATAGCATTCCCTCACGCTTGGCGCCAATGAGTTTTTTGTTTGAAAGAAAAAAGAAAACTATGCCTTCGCCATATTTAATATTTTAATATAAAAATATAAATAAGAATTTGTAAGATAATATTTAAGTAATAATAGCATGGCACTTCGAGTTCGATATGAACAAACCATTATTGTTTTTTCAGAACATGGGATTATATATCGGGCGAGTAATATGAGACAAAGGGTATTTATGATTTGATCTTATCTATTCTATCCGGGCTTCATTTCAGCGTCACAAACTTTTATTTTTCACGCCAGAAGCCTCTTTCCAATATTTATGTTATGAAATATGAAAGAATACTCAAATGAAAAAAAAACAAGATCATTTTTTTTTACTTTTTTTATTTTTATTTGATCGGATCAAAAAGAAACTTTGGGATTGCTGAATCACATATGAGATAAATCATAAATATAGAAAGCAACGGAACCATCATAGTATTTTTTAACTCCCACGAAAAGAAGGGTGGAAAATGGATCACTTAACGATTTGGGTCGGATGAATCCTATTTCGTTTTTTGCTCAACGAACGTAAAAAGTCCATTGTGGAGCCGTATGCAATGCACAAAAAATGCCTGTACGGTTGTTCAATTATATATATATACTTATTTTTTCTTGTTATTCTTTAATCTTTTTGCCTAGTCCAATCAATCGTACGAGATCGCGGAAACATTCATTATGTTATATCATCAGGGTAATGATCCATCAACCTGCGAGTTCTTTTTATGAGGCACAAACAGGAGAATTTGTCCTAGAAGCGGAAGAACTTCTGAAACTACGCGAAACCCTCACAAGGGTTTATGTACAAAGAACTGGTAACCCCTTATGGGTTGTATCCGAAGACATGGAAAGGGACGTTTTTATGTCAGCAACAGAAGCCCAAGCTCATGGAATTGTTGATCTGGTAGCGATCGAAAATGCCGGGGATTTCACGTAAATCTGCGATTCCATCCATTTCGAACCATAATTTGGATGAATCTAAATTGAATATTTTATCTGCGTAAAGTCAAAAAAAAAATAAAATAGAAAGAATTCATAATCATCTGGTTAGGATTGATCTAAACCAGCTCATTTTCTATACCATTAAGTATGCCAACTATTAAACAACTTATTAGAAACACAAGACAGCCAATAAAAAATGTAACAAAATCCCCCGCTCTTCGGGGATGTCCTCAGCGTCGAGGAACATGTACTCGGGTGTATGTGCGACCCGTTCAGATTATGAGCCGGAACAAAATAAAGTACAATTTTTTCCAGTATCAATGACCAGTACCAATGAATAGGATAGGATAGAAGAATTCCAATCAATATAGAAAAAAACCTCCATTGCGTATCAAATTTATGGTTTCTATTGGTGCAAATCCAATCACCTCAATTGGAGATGAAAAGCAATTCCCCAGTGGTAGCAAATGGTTATCCATTAAGCGGGGGAAATCATATTTTAGAAGCAAAAGAATTAGGCTCCTACTCTTGCAAGAACGGACTATACAGGGTCAGCTACCTAGCCAACCTTTGTAATTAAATACCGTTACTGTATGGGTAGATCTCATTGTGAAAAGACTTATTACTGTACAATTCATGGGTAGAGTCAAAGAATGTGAACTGTACAAGTTACTAATAACATTGATTAATGGTGGAAGGGGCTCCGGTGTATAGAGAGGACCTCACCGTTTAAGAAGTAGCCATAGAAACGATGGAACCCACTATTTATTTATCCATTTACCTTTACTATTTATTGATACTTTATACTATACTCAACTTGAGTTACAATTTAGTATTTTTTTTGTTGATACCTAGTATCAATACAATTTATTATTTCGAGGTTAAATGCCTGGAAAAATGGTGGTTGGGAAGGTCATAGTAGCAAAAGCCATTGGAATTTTTTTTTTATACATTGGAAGAATCCGTTTTGTTATTAATAGACCAGGAAAGGGAAAAAGAATAACTGAAAGAAAATAAATCAAAAAATAAATCAATTAGTTATTCATCAAAGTTTAATTTGATTCAATGACCAGAATTAGACGAGGGTATATAGCTCGGAGACGTAGAATAAAAATTAGTTTATTTGCATCAACCTTTCGAGGGACTCATTCACGACTTACTCGAAATACTATTCAACAGAAAATGAGAGCCTTGAGTTCTGCTCATCGAGATAGGGGCAGGCAAAAGAGAAATTTTCGTCGTTTGTGGATTACTCGGATAAATGCAGCAATTCGTGAGATTGGGGTATCCTATAGTTATAGCAGATCCATACATGATCTGTATAAGAGACAGTTGCTTCTTAATCGTAAAATACTTGCACAAATAGCCATATCAAATACAAATTGTCTTTACATGATTTCCAATCAGATCCTTAAATAAGAAGATTAGAAGGAATCCACCGTAATGATTTAAGTGGGGCCCCGGAGAATGAGCTCCGGGAAGGTAGAGTAGAAATTAATATAAATAAGAGAAATATAGTAAAAATGAATCAACACATTAAAAAAAGAAGCCGTTTTTTCTTATGATGTGACAATCCAATCGGGGTTCTCCAATTTTTCGAACAAAATATAAATCTGAGTTGGGGTTCATATTGAAATTTTGATTCAATTGCAATTGAGGAATAGCCTATCTATTTATTTCTAATTCGAGGACCCGTGGTTCTAGGAGTCGATTCAGTTCTCTCAAATTGTTTCTCGTTATTAAGAAAGGGTAACAAAGATAAAATACGAGCTTGCTTTATAGCAATAGTAATTAATCGTTGTTGTTTCAAAGTCAATCTATTCACTCGTCTAGATAATATTTTTCCTTGTTCACTAATAAATCGACTAATTAAACTCATGTTTCTATAATCAATTCGATCCCCCGATCCAATTGGGGGCAAACGCCTACGAAAAGATCGCTTGGATTTAAGAAAAAGTCGCTTGGATTTATCCATGGTTTATTCCTTATCTTTTAAATCGTATTTCTTAATTCGAATTTCATTTGCGATCCTACCAAAATAGGATGAAATAGGATTGGGTTGTTTTATTTTTATAATTTATTATTCAATTTTTATATTAATATTTTATTATTATATTATGTAATTTATTGCTGTTCCTTGGAGGGGTTACAAACGCGTTACATTTTCTCTATTTCTTTATCTCCCCATGAATCGTATGCTTGTAACAATAGGGACAAAATTTTCTCAATTCCAATCGACTAGGCGTATTGTGTCGATTCTTTTGAGTAATATATCTGGAAATGCCCCGCGATTCCTTATTAATATCGTTTCGGACACAACTGTTACATTCCAAAATAACCTTTACTCTGACATTTTTACCCTTGGCCATAAACCCCCTTTTTTTTTATTCACCCAACTCTTCTATTTTCGAAACGAAGAAGAAAAAAAGAAGTTGCTGACTCGAACCCCAATTCTGAAATATTTCAATTTCATTGCAATCAAATCAATAGAGAATATAAGTAATACGATGATTTCTAACTATCCATTAGTTATAGTATTTCATTTAAGTATCCTGTATGCGTTTGTTGTCCGCGACCTTTATTATTTACTTTACATTTTTGTTCTCCCTCTATTAATTCAGCGTGAACCTGAGTTTCGTTGCGGATGAATCTTTTTTTATTCTTTCTCTTTCCTTCTTTTTTATCCTAAAAAACTGAAAGAAAGAACAAAACAAAAAGGGTTAGTCACAGATAATTTATTCTATCTATAATCTTCTTCATCCCCAACTAGAATGAAAAAAAGGGGAATGTTAACGCATCTGGGAATAAACGATTAATCTCTATCAATAGGCCTGCTAAAGACCCGAACCATAGAGTGCTTAACACAGGTGCCACGGAGAGATATGTTTTTAAATCTCGCATTGAAAATCCTCCTTTTTTATTGTAATACATATATGATCAGATACACATGTCGTTGTTGATGATATTTGACTTTCTTTACAACAGAAAAAAGTGTCCACTCACTTTATTTTCTGAACATTACCGATTTTTATATTTATATTTTTTATTATATTGTTAATTATATTATATCTATTTGATCGATTTGATTCTTTTTTCTTTTATTATATGTTATGTTATATTGTTATATAAGACGAAAAAGAAATGACAAGAGCAATTGTATATCAATGGGAGAAATCACGATGTGGAAAACAAGATGGGGATTCTCTACAATGACACTATAGGCCAATTGAAAGGGATGTAGCGCAGCTTGGTAGCGCGTTTGTTTTGGGTACAAAATGTCACGGGTTCAAATCCTGTCATCCCTATCTATTACTTCTCCCATGTGCAGTAATGAAGGATCCATTGAGATCAATAAAAATTAGACATACATAACATAATGCTTTATGATACTATATGTATCCAAAGTGGGGGTTACAAATAAAATTCTTTTATTTACATACAGCCCTTTATATTTATTATATTGGGATAAGAAAGAAAGCGCTCTTAGTTCAGTTCGGTAGAACGCGGGTCTCCAAAACCCGATGTCGTAGGTTCAAATCCTACAGAGCGTGCTTCTGTTCTTCTTGGGTCGAATTACAAGTAAATAACTTGACTAACTAGAGCAGCAACCCTAATTTGACCTCCTCCTTTCTTTAATCCGCAGGAGGTCAATAAAAAAAAGAGATGTTATTTAAAAAGAGATGAGCTCTTACTTAATCAAAGGTCCAACTGATCGCCGCGTCTGTATTGCAAATACGCAGTTACGAATAATCCAGCCAAAGTAATAGGAATTAGGCCTAACACGATTCCAAATAGTAAAACTTCAATCATTTTTAAATTTTTTTTGAAAAGGTAGGTAAAAAAAAAAGGGGGGTAATATCTATCTCTAAATAGTAATCCAAATCGCCCACGAATCTCAATAATCAACAATTACAATTTACATGGGAAGGAACTATGGACTACCTGGATATCTCACAAAAACATTTTTATGAATTGAATTGTTCATTCAATCAATTTCAAATAAGACGTATCTTGCTCAGACCAATAAATAGAGCTGAGGTTATAGTTAAAGCTGCCAGTAGAAAACCGAAATAACTAGTTATAGTAGGCATGAAGGAACTAAATGGGATACGTTCTATTTATACATATGTTTATTTATGAAACACTTACCTAAGTTTCTTATCTTGAAAAATATAAGATAATAAAAAGACCAATTGACAAAATGAGTCCCAATTGAATTGAAAGCTTTTGATTTCATTTATCATTCATTATTCATTTCATTATAGACAGCACAAACAATAGTGACAGAAATAAAAAAAAAAATTATCCTCTTTGACATCTATTCATCCTACGATTCTGACTCAACCGATTTCTCGAGCAACTCTTGAATAAAGTATCTTGAATAAAGGAATGTCAAAATAACATGGAACTTCATTTCTAAATTAAAAATGAAACTCTCTTTAATTTAAATTAAATGAAATCCTATTTTCAATCATTTATATTTTCAATAAAAATATTATAATATAAATAGGGTCATTACTAAAATTAGTAATATATATTACTAATATATATTACTAATTTGGATCTTTTCTTTTTCAATTTTATTTATTCCATTTTTTTGATATTTTGTT